GGCTGTTTATGGTTTTGTTGTTGGCTGTTTATGGTTTTGTTGTTGGCTGTTTATGGTTTTGTTGTTGGCTGTTTATGGTTTTGTTGTTGGCTGTTTATGGTTTTGTTGTTGGCTGTGTGCTATGATATAGGGGAAGTGTTGTTTGTGGTGGTTGGGGCAGGTGAGTTGGTTGGGTAGTGGGCTAGTTTGAGAGTCTGAGATGTGTAGAATGGAAAATTTATGGGAGTAAAGTTTAGCAATATTTTTAATGATATGTCAGGTGATTAATTGACACGATTATGCATGAATAAAATATGTTGTTGACTTGCCATGCAACCCTCGTGCTGAGGGGGCATGAAAGTTTAGCAATATTTTTAATGATATATCAGGTGATTAATTGACACGATTATGCATGAATAAAATATGTTGTTGACTTGCCATGCAACCCTCGTGCTGAGGGAGTGAAAAATGAAGATTAAGATGTGAGGCTGGCGTTTTTAGACGTCCAGTCGGAAATTAGTTGTGCGTGTTTAAAGAGTTAAGGGAAATGAGTAGTGTAGATTAATGAAAATTTATGTCCTACGAGCATTCACTAAATTACACCATTATCAGGGCTTGTGGATACTCCATAACCAAATGGTAACAGAAGTGCATTGCGCGGGGAGGCTCTGTATGTCCTTAGACCATTACATTCAGCCCAGTTATGGAAGACAAAGTGCATCAGTGTAAAGGTGATACCAGTTATCCATACGCCGTAACGCCAGCAGGACTTGAGATCGAGATTAGGTGATAACGCATAATTTAGGTGCAGGATATAAACCAATTCACCCGCCGCACTTGAGGGGCGATCTGCGAGAGAGAGAGAGAAAAGAGAACCAAAGGCGCCAAGGTCGGGGAATGCCGCGATCACGGACTGAAATGGTGAGGTATGACCCCGACCAGATGTATCTGTGAAGAGCGAGGTCATGGGACTTGTCAAGTTATGGCCCTGACATAGGAACCAGAGGCGCAAAAGAGCAAGTCGTGCTAGGGTGTAGGGGGAAAGAATGGGCCTGAAGCTAGTCATGATGGATCCTACTCGCGTCGAGTTGCTGATTTCACGTGAGGTGTGAGATTAATAAATAACCTGGTCCCTGCTTTATGTACTTCAGGAGATTTCTCATGTTATGGGCGGTACCAATCATAGTGTGTAGTTGAGCACTTCCGTGTTGTCTAGGGGGTATGTATAAACTAGCTGGTTGTGGATTTAGTACGAGGTTATCTGTGGGTATGTCCTAGGTATCATTACACTTTAAGGTACTCTGGAAACATGGATGTGCTAGATAAGTTACTGTCCGGTTGTGTATTTGGTCTGGGAGCATGGATAATTTGTGGATCGTTTGAGGATAAAGGGGATTTTCCACTTGGGTAGGAGGTGTATGCCCGGCTACATAGTCATGTGTATAGTGCATGAATTATATGGGGATTCCTAAGTAAATGGGGATTATAAATATGGTAAATAGATTAATGCACAGTAATACATAGAGCGGGGACATAAAGGACACAAGTGCAGGGGGGGGTAGGGGGGGGGTGGATCCCTGCATTGTGTCCTTAGTTTTTCGTTAGTTTCTGTAGTTGAAGATTACAACGGCGGTTTTTCAGGCCGCAGTTCTTGGAGAGAGGCCAAGCAGAAACTTATGACTTATTTTATGTTTTTCTTGGGGTTTGGCTTTGTTTTGGGGGGGTTGGGGGTGGCATCTAATCCTTCTCCGTATTATGGGGTTGTTGGGTTGATTGTAGCGTCTGTCACTGGTTGTGGGTGGTTGTTGAGTTTGGGGGTGTCATTTGTATCATTGGTCTTGTTTATAGTTTATTTAGGGGGGATGTTGGTGGTGTTTGTATATTCGGTGTCGTTGGCGGCAGATCCGTTTCCTGAGGCTTGGGGGGATTGACGTGTTGTGGGTTATGGTTTGGGGTTTGTTTTAGTATTGTGCTTTGGTGCTGTTGTTGGGGGTTTTGTTGAGGGGTGAAAATTGGGGTTGGTGACTGTTGATCATGGGGGGATGTTTTCTGTTCGGTTGGATTTTAGTGGTGTGGCTATGTTTTATTCATGTGGGGTTGGAATATTTTTGGTAGCGGGGTGGGGGTTGTTGTTGACGTTGTTTGTTGTGCTGGAGGTTGTGCGAGGGTTATCTCGGGGTGCGATTCGAGCGGTGTAGGGGGGGGGGGTCTCAGAAGATAGTTTAATGTAGAATGCCAGCTTTGGGAGTTGGAGGTGGGGGTTTAATTCCCCCTTTTCTGATTGGGGGAAGTTGGGGAACTCTAAGAAGGGGTGTAGTCTTCATTCTTCGGCTTACAAGACCGATGTTTTTATAAACTATTAGAGTTTAGTAGTTGAGTAGTTTGTTTTCTAGGGCTCCGGTGACGGGGAAGAGGATAAGGAGAATGGTGAAGTAGGTGAAAGAGGCCAATTGGCCAATGATGATGAATGGGTGTTCTACGGGTTGGCTTCCTACTCAAGTTAGGATGAGTAGGTTGGCAACTAGGACTCAGAATAGGAGTTGGGAGAAGGGGCGGAAAATTATTGTACGTTGTTTGGACTTATGGAGTAGGGGTGTGAGGAATAGGATTAGTACGGAGGCGGCTAGGGCTAGTACTCCTCCTAGTTTATTGGGGATGGAGCGTAGAATAGCGTACGCGAACAGGAAGTATCATTCTGGTTTAATATGAGGGGGTGTGACTAATGGGTTTGCGGGCGTAAAATTTTCTGGGTCGCCTAAAAGGTTGGGGGAGAATAGAGCTAGGGTTGCTAGGGGGAGGAACATGAGTACGAAGCCTAAGGAGTCTTTTAGGGAAAAGTAGGGGTGGAATGGGATTTTGTCACAGTTGGATGAGATGCCTAGTGGGTTGTTTGAACCAGATTCGTGTAGGAAGGTGAGGTGAATGATGGTGAGGCCTGCAATTATGAATGGAAGGAGGAAATGTAGGGTAAAGAATCGGGTTAGGGTGGGGTTGTCTACTGAAAAGCCGCCTCAGGCTCATTCAACCAAGGTTTGGCCAATGTAGGGGACGGCTGAGAATAGATTGGTGATAACTGTAGCTCCTCAGAAGGATATCTGTCCTCAGGGTAGGACATATCCTACGAAGGCAGTTGCTATGAGAGTAAGTAAGAGGATGACCCCTGTGTTTCAAGTTTCCTTGTAGAGGTAGGAGCCATAGTAGAGTCCTCGTCCGATGTGGAGGTAGATACAGATGAAGAAAAATGAGGCTCCGTTTGCGTGAAGGTTGCGGATTAATCAGCCGTATTGTACGTTTCGGCAGGTGTGGGCGACGGATGAGAAGGCTAGGGTAGTGTCTGCAGTGTAGTGTGCGGCTAGTAGTAGTCCTGTGAGGATTTGGGTTAGCAGGCAGATGCCTAATAATGATCCGAAGTTTCATCAGGCGGAGATGTTAGAGGGGGTTGGAAGGTCAATTAGGGAGTTGTTGACTATTTTTAGTAGGGGGTGGTGTTTTCGTAAGTTGGGGGCCATTGGTTTTGGGTCTATGGAGCGATAGGATGATGATGAGGATGGATAGTGCAAAGGACTCTAGGTAGGTTTTGATTAGGCCAGTGTGGAGGTTAATTGAGGTTTTGGTTATTATGAGTTGGAGGTCTGCAAGTCCTTCAGGGCCCATTTTTTTGTACCAGGATAGGTCGATTAGGTGGGAGGCAATTTTTTGTCCAGTAAGCAGGAGACTTGTGGAGCTGAGTCGGTGGGTTAGAGGGTTAAAGTAGCCTAGTGAGGAGGAGAAGTTTAAAAGGTTGTTTTGTTTTGGGGAAGTTAGTATGTGTGTTATGTTGGAGAGTTCGAGGGCTAAAATAATTCCTAGGATTGTGACGGTGATGGCAGCAGTTTTTGTGAGTGTCGGTATAGTTATGGGAGGGGTTTTTGTAGGGAGGATATATGATGTGATGAGGAGTCCCGCTATAATGCTACCTAGGGCAAGGCGGGTGATTGGGCTTGTAACTGCTTGGTTGTTTTCATTTGTTGGGGTGACTGCGGGCATGCGAGTGGATCCTGTTTGGACTAGCAGGGTTATGCGAAGGGTATAGGTTGCGGTGAAGGATGTGGCTATAAGGGTTAGGAGAAGTGCTCAGGTATTTAGGTAGGATGTATTTAAGTTTTCGATAATGGGGTCTTTTGAGTAGAATCCTGCGAGGAAAGGTGTTCCTATTAAGGCTAAGTTGCCGATGGTTAAGCAGGAGGTGGTTGTTGGTAGGATTTTTTGTAGTGATCCTATTTTTCGAATGTCCTGTTCACCGTTAAGGCTGTGGATGATTGAGCCGGAGCAGAGGAAGAGCATGGCTTTGAAGAAGGCGTGTGTAGAGATGTGTAGAAAGGCTAGTTGTGGGAGGTTTAATCCAATTGTGACTATTATCAGGCCCAGTTGGCTTGATGTAGAGAAGGCAATGATTTTTTTGATATCGTTTTGTGTGAGGGCACATGTTGCGGCGAATAGTGTAGATAGGGCGCCCAGGCAGAGGCATGTTGTGAGGGCAATTTGGTTGCTGGCTAGTAGGGGGTGGGTGCGAATGAGTAAGAAGATTCCGGCAACTACTATTGTGCTGGAGTGAAGTAAGGCGGAGACGGGGGTTGGGCCCTCTATGGCAGCTGGTAGTCATGGGTGGAGGCCGAATTGGGCGGATTTTCCTGTGGCAGCTAGGATGAGTCCAAGTAGGGGGAGGGTGGGGGTTGGAGTGGTGGTGAGGGTTTGCTGGATTTCTCAGGTGTTTATAGTAGTAGCGAGTCAGGCCATGCTTAGGATGAGGCCAATATCCCCAATTCGATTGTAGAGTACGGCCTGGAGGGCGGCTGTGTTGGCTTCTGCTCGACCATGTCATCAGCCGATTAGCAAAAAGGACATGATTCCAACTCCTTCTCAGCCAATGAATAGTAGGAATAGGTTATTAGCGATGGTTAGTATTAGTATGGCGATTAAGAATGTTAGGAGGTAGGAGAAGAATTTTGTAATTTGTGGCTCGGCGGCCATGTATCATGTTGCAAATTGAAGAATGGATCATGTTACAAGTAGTGCGATGGGGAGGAATATTAGGGAGTATTGGTCTATTTTGAGGCTGATGGGGATTTTGAAGCTGGCGGTGAATTTTCATTCTAGATGGGAGGTGATGCTTTCTGAGCCGGAGTAGATGAAGAGTGTTATAGGTACTAGGCTTGTTAGGAATGCAGTTTTGACGGTGCGTGTGATGGTGGTTGGGGAGTTTTGGAATCGTTCTGATATAAGTGGGAGTAGGGTTGGGGTGAGAATGATCGTGAGTGTCAGGAGAACAGAGGTGTTGAGGAGTAGGGCGGGCTCCATTACTTTTACTTGGATTTGCACCAAGGTAAATGGCTCCTAAGACCAGTGGATTACTGCTATCCTTTAAAAGTAAGGGGGCTGAGGTTTTAGACTCAGATGCAGGAATTAGCAGTTCCTGTTGGTTAAACCTCCCCTCGGCAGGTAAGAAGGGTTTAACTTCTATTTTTAGGATCACAATCTAATGTTTGGATTAAACTATACTTGCATGAGAGGATTCCTGAGATGAGGCTGGGTTTTAGGATGAGTAGGAGTATGGGGATGATGTGTAGGGATATAAGGAGATGTTCTCGAGTGGTTGAATTTTGGATGGATGTGATGTGGGTGGGTAGGATTCCTCGTTGGGTTATTAGAAGTATGAATAGGGTGTATGAGGCAGTTAGGAGGGTTGCGATACCAGTTAAAACGATTGTAGGGGTAGATCAGTTGAATAGAGCAATTATGATAGTCAGTTCAGCTATTAAGTTTGTTGTTGGGGGGAGGGCTATGTTTGTGAGGTTGGCTAGAAGTCATCAAGTGGCTATTAGTGGTAGGAGGGGTTGTAGGCCTCGTGTTAGGAGTAGGATTCGGCTGTGTGTTCGTTCGTAGTTTGTGTTAGCTAGGCAGAATAGTATGGAAGAGGTTAGTCCATGGGAGATTATAAGGATTATTGCGCCTGAGAATGCTCAGTGGGTTTGGATTATGCTTGCGGCAATGACAAGTCCTATGTGGCTAACAGAGGAGTAGGCAATGAGGGACTTCAGGTCGGTTTGACGGAGGCAAATGGAGCTGGTTATTAGTGCGCCTCACAGGGCTAGGGTGATGAATGGGTAGTGAAGGTAGTTGGAGGAGGGGCCTATTAGGAGGGTGACTCGTATGATGCCATAGCCGCCGAGTTTGAGGAGTAGGGCGGCAAGTAGTATTGATCCTGCGATTGGTGCTTCAACGTGTGCTTTGGGCAGTCATAAGTGAAGACCATATAGGGGTGCTTTTACCATGAATGCGGTTAGTAGTGCTAAACTTGATAGGAGGTCGGTTCAGGAGTTGTTGAGGGTGGGGTGGGTTAGCTTGAGTATTGTAAGATGAAGTGTGCCGGTTTGTGTGTGTAGGTATAGGATTACAACTAGTAGTGGGAGGGAGCTGATGAGAGTGTAGAATAGGAGGTAAATGCCAGCGCTTAAACGCTCAGGTTGGTTACCTCATCGTGTGATGAGGATTAGGGTGGGAATTAAAGTTGCTTCGAATGAGATGTAGAATAGTACTAATTCAGTGGATGAGAAGGCTAGGATGATGAAGGGTTGAATTGTGATTAGTGCTGTGATGAAGATTCGTTTTCGTGTAGGGGGTTCATGTTGAAGGTGATTTTGGCTTGCCATGAGTATAAGAGGGAGGAGCCAGCAAGATAAGACCAGCAGAGGGGATGAGATTTGGTCGATGCCAGTTCATGGGGTTATACTTTTGTGGGGGTAGTAAGATGGGAGGAGTCACTGGAAGCTAATGGTAGCAATTAGGAGGCTGTACGTGGTGGTGTTTGTTCACAGGAATTTTTTAGGTGATAGGAGGGCTGTGGGTAGGAGTATAATTGTGGGGAGGATAATTTTTAGCATTGTAGGAGGTTTAGGTTGTGTAGGTGGTCTGAGCCGTGAGTTCGTGTTGAGGCTACTAGTATTGCTAGGCCTGCTCCTGCTTCGCATGCTGAGAACGCTAGTATGAGTACTGGTATTAGGGTGAATGATGTTGCTTGGTTTTCGATGGGCCAGATTGATAGGGCAAGGTATATGGATAATATTATGCTCTCTAAGCATAGGAGGGCGGAGATTAGGTGGGTTCGGTGGAAGGCGAGTCCTAAGCCACTTAGGGTGAATGCTGCGTAGAAGCTTAGGTGTAGGAGTGACATAGAGAAAGTCATAGGGTCAGGCTATGATTTGTTGAGTCGAAATCAACTGTCTTGGTTAGACTAACTTTCTGTTATTCTGCTCATTCTAGTCCTCCTTGCATTCATTCGTAGATCAATCCGAGTGTTAGTAGGAGGATGAGGGTGGAGGCTCAGATGAGTGTGGTGACAGGGGATTGAAGTTGGCTTGCTCATGGAAGGGGGAGGAGGAGGGCAATTTCTAGGTCGAAGAGGAGGAAGAGGATGGCTACTGAGGAAGAATCGAATGGAGAAGGGGAGTCGAGCTGATCCGAGTGGGTCAAATCCGCACTCATATGGAGATAGTTTTTCTGGGTCTGGGTTTATTTGGGCGAGTCAGAAGTTTAGTATAGTTAAGAGGATACATAAGGTGAGGGATAGTGTGAGTATAAATGTGATTATGTTAATTGCTCTTCTCTGGGGTTTCACCAGATTTTAAGGATTGGAAGTCGATTGTAATTAGTATACTAGAAGAGCATGACCCTCATCAGTAGATGGTTATGTAGAGGAATAATCAGATGACGTCTACGAAGTGTCAATATCAGGCTGCTGCTTCGAATCCGAAGTGGTGGTTTGATGTGAAGTGGAATTTGATTAGTCGTAGAAGGCAAACTGATAAGAAGGAAGATCCAATAATTACATGGAGGCCGTGAAATCCTGTGGCAACAAAGAAGGTAGAGCCGTATACGCCGTCGGCGATGGAGAATGGGGCTTCGTAGTATTCTATGGCTTGGAGTGCTGTAAAGTAAAATCCTAGCAGGATGGTTAGAGTGAGTGCGTGGATTGCTTGTTTTCGATTGCCCTCTGTGATGCTGTGGTGTGCTCATGTGACGGTTACGCCTGAGGCTAGCAAGATGGCTGTGTTTAGTAGTGGGACTTCTAGGGGGTTGAGTGGGCTGATTCCTGTTGGGGGTCATTGTCCACCTAGCTCTGGGGTGGGGGCTAAGCTGGAGTGGAAAAATGCTCAAAAAAATCCCAGGAAGAAGAATGCTTCTGATGTAATAAATAAGATTATTCCATATCGTAGGCCTTTTTGAACGGTAGGAGTGTGGTGGCCTTGGAATGTGCTTTCGCGAACGATGTCTCGTCACCATTGTAGTATAACTAAAATTATGGATAGTAGTCCTAGGGTTAGTAGGTATAAGGTATTATGGTGAAATCATATGGTTAGGCCGGAGGTGGTGAGTAGGGCGGCTGTTGCCCCAAAAATAGGTCAGGGGCTTGGGTCTACTATATGGTAGGAATGAGCTTGGTGAGCCATTAGATGTTCTCTTGTAAGTAGAGGCTTAGGAGTAGCACGAAGACATAGGCTTGGATTATAGCTACTGCCACTTCTAGGATAGTTAGGAGGAATAGAATTGATGCTGTTAGGATAGAGATTGCTGGTATGATGGGAAGTAGGGCGGTTGTGGCTGTGGAGATAAGTTGGATGAGTAGGTGACCTGCTGTGAGGTTGGCTGTGAGTCGGACTCCTAGGGCTAGTGGGCGGATTAGTAGGCTGACGGTTTCGATTATAATTAGAGCCGGGATTAGTAGGGTGGGTGTTCCTTCGGGCAGGAGGTGTCCGAGGGCAATGGATGGTTGGTTGCGTAGGCCTGTGAGGAGGGTGGCGAGTCATAGTGGGAATGCTAGTGCTATGTTTATGGATAGTTGGGTGGTTGGGGTGAATGTGTATGGCAGGAGGCCTAGAAGGTTGATTGTAAGTAGGAGGATTATTAATGAGGTGAGGAGTAGGGCTCATTTATGGCCGCCTTTGTTTAATGGGATTATTAGCTGTTTTGTGATTAGGTGAAAGAATCAGAGTTGGAGGGTGGATAGGCGGTTGGTGATTCAGCGGTTGTTAGGGGCTGGAAGTAGTAGAGCAGGGAATAGTATTGAGAGCAGGATTAGTGGGATTCCTAGGAGGCATGGGCTTGTGAATTGGTCGAAGAAGCTTAAGTTCATGGTCAGGCTCAAGGGGTTGTTTTTGTGGTGGTTAGGGTTTTGTTAGAGGGTGGGTTGGTTGGAATAAAGGACAAGAGCTTAGGTTGAATAATTGTAGAGAATGTTAATCACGATAATAGTATGATGAAGAACCATGGGTTGGGGTTTAGTTGTGGCATACCATTAAGGAGGGGTGGGTGGTCCTCTTTCTCTAGCTTAAAAGGCTAGCGCTGCCAATAGCTTCTTAATGATTAAGAGGATAGTAGTGTAGATCAGGATTCGAAATGGGTGAGTGGGGCTGATTCTACCACGATTGGCATGTAGCTGTGATTGGCTCCGCAGATTTCTGAGCACTGGCCGTAGAAGATTCCTGGCCGGGTGGTGATAAAAGATGTTTGGTTTAGTCGTCCGGGAATTGCGTCAGTTTTTACCCCAAGAGATGGGACTGCTCAGGAGTGTAAGACATCATCGGCAGTGACGATTACACGGATCGGGGATTCTATGGGAACAACAACACGATGGTCTACTTCTAATAGGCGGAAGTGTCCTGGTGGAAGGTCTGTTGTTGGAATTATGTAGGAGTCGAATGTTAGGTCTTTAAAGTCTGTGTACTCGTAGGATCAGTATCATTGATGGCCGATTGCTTTTAGGGTTAGGTCGGGTTCGTCAATTTCGTCTATTATGTAGAGGATTTGTAGAGATGGGAGGGCAAGTAGGACAAGAACGATGGCTGGTAGGATTGTTCAGATCAGTTCAACTTCTTGTGCGTCTACGGTGTTTGAAGACAGTTTTTCTATTAGTATGAGAGCCAGGAGATAGAGAACTAAGCTGCAGATTGCTAGGGCGACTATGAGGGCATGGTCGTGGAACTCAACAAGCTCTTCTATGATGGGGGATGAGGCATCTTGAAATCCGAATTGTGAGTGGTTGGCCATTTGAGAGGTACAGGGCTTTCACCTGTGATTTAGTCTTGACAAGGCTATGTAATGGGTTTACTAACGTCTCATAAGAAAGAAGCATAAGTGGTTTGATGCGGTTGGCTTGAAACCAGCGTACGAGGGTTCGACTCCTTCCTTTCTTGTACTTGGACGAAGGCTGGTTCTTCAAAGGTGTGGTAAGGGGGTGGGCAGCCGTGGATTCATTCGATGTTGGTAGATGTTAGTTCTGGTTGCGAGACTTTGCGTTTCGATGCAAGGGCTTCTCAGATAATGAACATCAGTATGATTACGGCTGTTATTGAGATTAATGAACCGATAGAGGACATGGTGTTTCATAGAGTATAGGCGTCTGGGTAGTCTGAGTATCGTCGGGGCATACCGGCGAGGCCTAGGAAATGTTGGGGGAAGAATGTTAAGTTTACACCAGTAAACATCACTCCAAAGTGGGCTTTGGCTCATGTGGGGTGTAGGGTGTATCCTGTAAATAGGGGGAATCAGTGGGTGAACCCGGCCAGGATGGCGAAGACGGCCCCCATTGAAAGTACGTAGTGGAAGTGGGCAACTACGTAGTATGTGTCATGAAGTGCGATGTCTAGGGAGGAGTTTGCTAGGACGATTCCGGTAAGACCTCCAATGGTAAAGAGGAAGATGAAGCCTAGGGCTCATAGCATGGGAGGGTCTCACTTGATAGTTCCTCCATGGAGTGTGGCGAGTCAGCTGAAGACTTTAATGCCTGTTGGGATGGCGATGATTATGGTGGCAGATGTAAAGTATGCTCGGGTGTCTACGTCCATACCTACGGTGAATATATGGTGGGCTCAGACAATAAAGCCTAGGAATCCAATAGATAGCATGGCCCATACCATTCCTATGTAGCCGAACGGTTCTTTTTTGCCCGCGTAGTAGGCTACTACGTGGGAGATGATCCCGAAGCCTGGTAAAATTAAAATGTAAACTTCGGGGTGACCAAAGAATCAGAAGAGGTGCTGATATAGTACTGGGTCGCCTCCGCCAGCGGGGTCGAAGAAGGTGGTGTTTAGGTTTCGGTCTGTAAGTAGTATGGTGATGCCGGCGGCGAGGACTGGGAGGGATAGAAGGAGGAGAACGGCGGTGATGAGGACTGATCATACAAATAGTGGGGTTTGGTATTGTGAGAGGGCTGGAGGTTTTATGTTAATGGCCGTTGTAATAAAGTTGATGGCCCCTAAGATGGAGGAGACACCTGCAAGATGGAGGGAGAAGATGGCCAAGTCTACGGAGGCTCCGGCGTGGGCGAGGTTACCAGCTAGTGGGGGGTATACGGTTCATCCTGTGCCTGCACCGGCTTCAACCGTGGAGGATGCTAGGAGGAGGAGGAAGGATGGGGGCAGTAGTCAGAAGCTTATGTTGTTTATTCGTGGGAATGCTATGTCGGGGGCTCCAATTATGAGCGGTACTAGTCAGTTTCCGAAGCCTCCAATTATGATAGGCATAACTATGAAGAAAATTATTACGAAGGCATGGGCTGTAACTACTACATTATAGATTTGGTCGTCTCCTAGGAGGGTGCCGGGTTGTCCGAGTTCTGCACGGATGAGGAGACTAAGTGCGGTGCCAACTATACCGGCTCATGCGCCGAAGATTAGGTATAGAGTGCCAATGTCTTTGTGGTTGGTGGAGAATAATCATCGATTGATTAGTGTCACAGGTAAGATGGCTGAGTGTTTAAAGCGTTAGGCTGTAGTCCTTTTTACAGAGGTTTAATTCCTCTTCTTATCGACTCTGTAGTGAAAGTTTCATGTTGAGTTGCAAGCTCAGTGGTGCACGATAAAAGTGCCGGAGTCTGGTAGATAGAAGCCTGTTGGTTTGGGCACCTGGCTGTTAATCAGGGGTTCATGGGATCAAAGCCCATCTATCTAGTCAAGGTCCTAGTTTAATTAAAGCATCTGAGTTGCATTCAGGGGATGCAGGATAGTGCCCTGCGGATCTTAACAGAAACTAAGAGAGTTTAACTCTTGTTTAAGGCTTTGAAGGCCTTTGGTTTAGGTCGATCCTAAGTTTCTAAAGGGCGGTGAGGATTATAGGGGAAAGTGGGAGGAGTATGGTAGTTAAGGAAGTTAGGATAGCGATCAAAGTATTTGCTGTCTTACTTGCATGCCACTGTTTTATGTGGTTTACGGTGTTGGGCGGGAGGGTGATTGTTGAGTAGTACGCAAGGCGGAGGTAGAAGAACAGTCCTAGAAGGGAGAGTATGGCTATAACTGTAGCTGCTGGGGTTATTCCTTGTTTAGTAAGTTCTTGGATGATGAGTCATTTGGGCAGGAAACCCGTGAGAGGTGGGAGGCCTGCTAGTGAAAGTAGAGTTAGTATTAGGGTTGCGTTTAGTATGGGGGTTTTTGTTCATGAAGTTATTATTGTTGTTAGTTTTAGGGTCTTGGTTGTGTTGAAGGTGAGGAATACTGTGGCGGTTATCAGGATGTATAGGTAGAAGGTTAGTAGAGTGAGGTTGGGGTTGTAGATAATGATGATTGTTATTCAGCCTATGTGAGAGATAGATGAGAAGGCTAGGATTTTTCGGATTTGAGTTTGGTTTAGTCCCATTCATCCCCCGAGAGCTGCCGAGATGACGGCTAAGGTGGTGAGTAGGGTGGGGTTTAGAGAGTGGGATGTGAGGAAGAGGATAGTAGTTGGGGGGAGTTTTATAACTGTTGAGAGTAGTAGTGCGGTGGTTATTGATGAACCTTGAAGGACTTCTGGGTATCAAAAGTGGAAGGGTGCTAGTCCTAGTTTTATGGCGATTGCGATAGTGAGCAAGAGGCAGGATGTTGGGTGAGTGAGTTGGGTGATGTCTCATTGTCCTGTAGCTCAGGCATTGGTTATGCTTGAGAATAGGAGTAGGGCTGATGCTGCTGCTTGTACTAGAAAGTATTTGATTGTGGCTTCAATGGCTCGCGGGTGGTGGGGTTTTGAGATAAGGGGGATGATGGCAAGCGTGTTGATCTCTAGTCCGGTTCAGGCTATTATCCAGTGGTTACTTGTGATGGTGATAGTCGTACCTAGGAGAAGACTTAAGGTTGAGATTAGTTTTGCATGTGGGTTCATTAGTAGGGGAAGGGGTTAAACCATCATTTTCGGGGTATGGGCCCGATAGCTTTATTAGCTGACCCTGCTAGAAAATAATATAGAGGAAGTATGGAGAGTTTTGATCTCTTCTGTGTAGGTTCGAGTCCTACTTTTCTAAGGCTTTAGGAAATGAGAGGGTTGGTATACCTCTATGTCCACTTTATCATAGTGGCCCTTAAGTTCAGGCACATTTCCTTTGGGCACTATTCTTAGGTAGGGTGGGAGGCCTGCGTAGGAGATAGGCATGCTAGTGTGCCAAAGGCAGAGGGCCAGTGTTAGTGGTAAGAAGTTTTTTCATAGGAGGTGCATGAGTTGGTCATAGCGGAATCGCGGGTATGAAGCACGAACCCAGAGGAAGCCTGAGGAGAGGAGGAGGGTTTTTGTGGCTAAGATAATGGGGAATAGCTCTGAGGGTAGGTTGAGGGAGCTTGGGTTTAAGAATAGAATGGCGGTTATGGTATTTATTAATATGATATTTGCATATTCAGCTAGGAAGAAGAGGGCGAATGGGCCTGCAGCGTATTCTACGTTGAAACCTGAGACTAGTTCAGACTCTCCTTCTGTAAGGTCGAATGGGGCCCGGTTGGTTTCGGCAAGGGTGGAGATGTATCATATCATAGCAAGGGGTCAGGAGGAGAAGATGAGGTACAGGGGTTCTTGGGTGGTAGCAAGAGTGTTTAGTGTGTAGTTCCCGCTTAGTATGATTACTGAGAGGAGGATAATGGCTAGTGTCACTTCGTAGGAGATAGTCTGTGCTACTGCTCGTAGTGCTCCGATGAGTGCATATTTTGAGTTAGAGGCCCAGCCAGACCATAGAATAGAGTACACAGCCAAGCTTGATATCGCTAGGAGAAACAGGAGGCCTAGGTTGAGGTCGGTAAGTGAGAAGGGGAGGGGGAGAGGGATTCAGATTGTAATGGCTAGGAGGAGGGCTAACATGGGGGTCATGATGAAGAGAATGGGGGAGGAGGTAGAAGGGCGGATGGGTTCTTTAATGAACAGTTTAACTCCGTCTGCTACTGGCTGCAATAGTCCAAATGGCCCCACAATGTTTGGGCCTTTTCGAGCTTGTATATAGCTTAGAACTTTCCGTTCTACTAGTGTTAAAAAGGCCACAGCAACTAGAATTGGTACTGCGTATGAGAGAGATATGGTAAGGTAAATTGCGATCATGAGGGGTGGTGAGCTAGGGAGAGGATTTGAACCTCTGGGTAAAGGGCTTAAGCCTTTTGCAGTTACCGGGCTCTGCCACGCTAGCGGCCCTTTTCTAGGGCTGGGTGTTGTGGGAGGTCTCTTGGTGGTTTAGTTGTAGTCATCACTTAGAGAGGAGGCGTGCATAAAAGTATTGGCCTCACTTTTCCGATCCTTTCGTACTAGGAACAGTTCATCATAGATAGAAACCGACCTGGATTGCTCCGGTCTGAACTCAGATCACGTAGGACTGTTAATCGTTGAACAAACGAACCCTTAATAGCGGCTGCACCATTAGGATGTCCTGATCCAACATCGAGGTCGTAAACCCCCTTGTCGATATGGGCTCTTGGAGGGGATTGCGCTGTTATCCCTGGGGTAGCTTGGTCCATTGGTCAATTATATTGGGTCTGGTCACTATTAGTACGTTGAGGGGTTGCTCTTAGTTAAGAGGTGGTGGTCTTGTTTTTGGAGGGTGTGTTTTTCTCCAAGGTCGCCCCAACCGAAAAAATGCGAGCCAGAGTTTTGTTGAAGGTGGGCCTGGTAGGTTGGGCTTTGTTATGGGGTGGCTGCTGATTTTTAAGTTCCACAGGGTCTTCTCGTCTTATGTTCACATTCCTGCTTTTGCACAGGGAGATCAATTTCACTGATTATCTGTAAGAGACAGTTAAGACCTCGTTTAGCCATTCATACAAGTCTCGATTTATGGGACAATTGATTGCGCTACCTTTGCACGGTTAGGATACCGCGGCCGTTGAACATGGGGTCACTGGGCAGGCATCACCTTCAATACTTGTTCAGCTGAAGGCTATGTTTTTGGTAAACAGTCGGGCCTTAGGATTTGCCTAGTTCCTTTTACAGATTTTAATCTTTCTAGTGGGCGCTCCTGAGTTGGGTTAACAGGGGGTAAAATACATGGTCTTGTTGGAGTGAGAGTATTAGTTGTCTGTTAATAATGGGGGAGATGTAAGTTTGCGCTTGAGAGGGGTATGCCCTAGTTACTCATTTTAGCATTAATTCTCCTATGGTCATAGGTTAACCTGTTAGTGGGAAGGGAGTCATGGGGTTTTGGGATTTTTTGTGAGGGGTGGAGCTTTGACGCACTCTCTGTTGATGGCTGCTTGAAGGCCCACAATGTTGTTTGTAGGGTGAGTTATCCGCTAGGGGAGGTTGTATTCTGTTTTAAAGGGGCTGTACCCCCTTTAAATTACTCTTGACTGCTCTCATTAGGGTGGCTTAGGGTTCTTGGAGGGGTTGTCAAGGCAGAACTTAGATTCATTTCACAGGTAACCAGCTATCACCCAGCTCGGTTGGCTTTTCACCTCTACTAACAAGTCGTCCCACTCTTTTGCAACAGAGACGGGTTCGCTCAAGGATAGCTGCTTGTAAGTAGCTCGCTTGGGTTTCGGGATAGCAAACTTAAGATCGCTTTGCTTGGCTGTTCTTGCTAAATCATGATGCAAAAGGTACAAGGGTATATCTTTGCTGTTTGTTGCTTGGCTTGTTCACTTCTATTTCATCTTTCCCTTACGGTACGGGTCTCTATTGCGCCAGATGGTCTTTTCTATCGCCTATACTAAGTTGGGAGAATGGTTTAGTTTAGTGGTTTAGTAGATTTTTAAATATACTTGGCTGTAGGGGGGTTGGGCTAGAGTTGGGCTTCAAGACGACCTGGTATGTAACAGGCATCTTTCAGGTGTAAGCTGAATGCTTTCGTGTTATAGCTACGTCTTGGTGTGCTAAGTGCACCTTCCGGTACACTTACCTTGTTACGACTTACCTCATCTTTAGCGAGCTGGCGTATTATTTATTATAAGTTTAAAGCTTGTGAGGAGGGTGACGGGCGGTATGTACGTGCCTCAGGGCCAGTTTAAAGAGGGCTTTGTTATCCCGCTTTACTGCTAAATCCGCCTTCTGGGGGCTGTTTCATGCCCCCTTCCGTGGGGTGTTCTAGGTTAGAAAATGTAGCCCATTTCTTCCACTCCATAGGCTATACCTTGACCTGTCTTGCTAGCGGGGCTGGGGCTATTGTGCTCACTGCTGTACTTTCAGGAGAGGTGAGCTGGCGACGGCGGTATGTAGGCTGTGTTTGGCAAGAAGTGGTCGGGTGCATCGTGGGTTATCGATTATAGAACAGGCTCCTCTAGGTGGGTTTAGGGCACCGCCAAGTCCTTAGAGTTTTAAGCGTTTGTGCTCGTAGTCCTCGGGCGGATGCTTTAGTAACATAAGCATCTAGATTTAGGGCCAGGCATAGTGGGGTATCTAATCCCAGTTTGTGTCCTGGCTTTCGTGGAGTTTAATAGATCATATCAATTAAGGCCATGTTCAGGGAGGCTTTAGGCGTACCTTAAGCTTATGACAGCTCAGTTACGTTTCGACCTTAAATGTTGTGATAGGCATGAGTCCACTCTTTACGCCGTAAACGATTGGTTTGGGTCTCTTGTGTGACCGCGGTGGCTGGCACAAGATTTACCAACCCTGGAGGTTGCTATGACTAAGTCAAGTTTACACTTATTGCCTAATGTTAATTACTGCTGAGTACCCGTGAGGGTGTGGCTGAGCAAGGCGTCTTGGGCTGCGATGGGCGTGCCTGATGCCAGCTCCTTTTACCTACGGCGTAGTGATCAAGGGCATTTACACTGGGGCGCGGATACTTGCATGTATATGTCTAGCAAGAACTAATCGTAAGGTTAGGACTAAGTCTTTTGTCCCTGGGAGGATGTGGGGCCGTCTTGGCATCTTCAGTGCCATGCTTTATTGTAAGCTACAGGGAC